CACAAGATTATCTGCTCCCGAAAATTATCCTGATTATTACCATGAATGACATCAACTTTCTTTTCTCAAATTTCTTTTTTTTACTCGGTAATTTGTCAATTTTGCCGGAACGTATTTTAATTATCAGCTTAATTGCAGTTGTTGTCATAGACTTAGTAAACAAAGGGAAAAATACAATTCTGCTTTACAGAATTTCTTTGATATCTATGTCAATTAGCGCGGTTGCTTCACTATGCCAGTGGGGAGTTCCTATTGCTCCTGGAAACCTCCATATCAGTAATTTTAGTAATATATTCAGGTTTTTTTTACTGATTTGTTCACTACTATCTGTTCCATTGTCGATTGATTACATACGATGCTCAAAAACGGCTTTGGCAGAATTTTTGTTATTTACATTAACGGCAGGTTTGGGGGGAATGGTTCTTTGCTGCGCAAATGATTTGGTAACCACTTATGTAGCCTTGGAATTTATAAGCTTATCCTCTTGTTTCTTGTCTGGATATACTAAAAGGGACATAAGATCGAATGAAGCAACTACGAAATTTTTACCGATGAGTGGGGCGAGTTCGTCCTTTCTATTATATGGTTTTTCTTCATTGTATGGCCTTTCTGGTGGGGAGCTCCAGCTTGATAAAATAGCTGATGGAATTTCATTCAGTCAATATGTTGCTGCAACCTATATTTCTGCTGCGTTCGTCATAGCCGGAACGGCTTTCAAACCATCTCTGGTTCCATTCCATCAATGGACTCCTGATGTATATGAAGGAGTGTGATTCGTTCAGTCAATGATTTAGTAATTGCAGGTAATTCAGCAGTAGCTAAATTTTGTTTTTACAGTGTCTTGTGGGCGCACGGGAACAGACAAATTTCCCTGAATTACTAATTGCATCAACAACTGGCTCCTGCCGTGTCGCAATCTTTAAGAATTGTTTGACCAATTCCGTACGAGTAAAACGGAGCAAAAATTGAAAATTTAGTAAATATCTTCTCATCTTCATTTCTATTCATTTACTTCTTTTTTTCTTTGTTACTTTTACAAAAATTTTTCACGAAGTTGATTTATTATGGATGAATGCGGGAAGAATTAGCGGGCCGTGCGTATCTAGCTAGGGAGTCGCTTCATTTCCACGTACCTCTGTTCGTCTCCGCCTGTTGGTAGGAAATCAGTGGGTCTGGTCCTTCAGAAGCTCCTAAATTAATGATGAAACCTATCAACTCGAGAAATCAACCCAAGATAGAATTTATATGCCGAGTCTGTACGCCTACTCGGAACGAAAAAAAGTCGTAATTTGTCTCTCCCGCCTAGCGTGTGTGCCTACCAACTCAACAAATAGTTGTTGAAAGGATTCCCGTGAAAAATGAAGAAGGACAAACAAGCAGGAAAGAATTCGAGACGAAACTCCTGGTGGGTAATCCAAACAAATGATGAGGGATTCCTCGAGAAGTTAGCAACTAGTCCTCATGTTGAATGATTATGAATTATTCAAGGAAGAATGGATTTGAAACATACACGAGGAGGGTTCTGGGAGCAATACCAGTTATGAATCTCTTATGAACCAGGAGCCGTGTGAGGTAAAAATTTCATGCACGGTTCTGAATGAGCGGAAAGATCGAAAATCTTCTTTTCGACTCTGACTCTCCTACACCAGTCGTTGCTTTTTTCTCTGTTACCTCTAAAGTAGCAGCTCTAGCTTTATTTACGCGACTCTTTGGTCTAATTTTCCCCTATTTATCTAATGAGTGGCATATTGCGGCAGGATTATTAGCGACTCCTAGCATGGTATTAGGAAATCTAATTGCTGTTACTCAAATAAGCATGAAACGTATGCTAGCTTATCCCTCTATAAGCCAAATTGGATATATTATGATTGGAGTACTTGCTGCAGACCCGGAGAACGGTTATGCAGGTATGATAACTCATACCTTTATTTATATACTCATGAATCTGGGAACTTTTGCTCGTATCACCTCATTTGGTTTACGAACCGGAACTGATAACATTAGGGATTACGCGGGATTATACATGAAGGATCCTGTTCTAACATTCTCTCCGGTTTTACGTTCACCATCCCTAGGGGGTATCCCTCCACCATCCGGTTTTTTTGGTAAACTCCATCTCTTTTGGCATGGATGGAAAGCTGGTTCGTACCCATCGGTTCCGGTAGCGCTCGTCACAAGTGTCATTTCTATCTATTATTATCTAAAAATAATTAAATTAATGTTCACTGGGAGGAATGGGAGGAGCGACACACCCACAACTTATATACAAAATTCATTAGTTTCTCCATCCATTTCAATTTCGAAAAGTTCTATTGAAATAGCTATGATCATTCGTGCACCAGCATCAATTCTATCGGGTATATTAATAGATCCCATTATCGGGATCACACGGAATACCTTATTCTAAACCAACTTCAAATTGTGATACAACTTTTTTTTTCGAATGATTTGTATTAGAAGCCGGTTCCGCTGCCCCAACTAGTCTGTCTCTGCAACTTACGAAATAGTTATATCTTCTTCGGTAATTGATCCCGACATTTCCCTATCTAGCTTGTACTTGTCTTTTCCCAGAATCACTTGCTAGGAAAATGATCACTTGTCTATTCCGGGGGAGATATAACTATTTCCGCGCGATGCACAGCTGGGGTTGCGCAGTAACAACCCATGCCGCCACATCCAAGTCTTTTTTTATTTAGGCGGAAAGAGAATGCCCTTTTTCTTTTGTCTCTTCATATGGTATTATTCTCTTGATACCGAAGAAAAGATTTGCTTGCAAGACAGGCATGGGCTTGTCGGGTCGTGAAAAAAAAAGTCTCTGTAGGAAAAG